TCAAAACGACTCTTCAAATTAATGATTTTTTGGTTCTCGAATCTCCAACCGGCCGATTAATTCTTTATAACGTACTCTATTTTTTTTTGACAAATAGGCGAGCAGCCGTTGACGTTTTCCTAGAATTTTACGCAGACCTCTCTGAGATAAATAGTCTTTTTTGTGCAATTCCAAATGTGAAGTAAGTCTCCGTATCCTATTGGTGAAACTCACTACTTGAAATTCAACAGACCCCTTGTTGTCTTCGTTTTCCTCTTTCAAAATAATTACACTGAATGGATTTTTTATCATAAAAGAGCTCCTCCTACCTTTTAATTTACATATATATGTTTGATTTTATCGATCAGTAATAATAATATCAGTCATTTTAATGTAGTATTTAGTATACACAAGAATTTTAATTTATTTACGGACTTCCGATTTTATTAATCAAAATTTTCATTTGATTTGGACAGGGATAAAAAGGGGGATGGTACATTTTTACACTCACAACGTCGAATAATTTAGACCTCCATTTTAATTATTAATTAGGAAGATTCCGTAGATTCGTTTATTTTATTATTTATAGATTTTATCCAAACAAATTGATACGTCATTGACTTAGTATTTTAGTATTAAATAAAATATCGATCTATATTAGACTGAGACGTAAGACAGGGCATATGTGCATCTGTTTGCTTTTCTATATGGTACAAAATATATAGGAAAAATACCATCAACCTATTTTTAATTGTGGATATATTCTTAACATACTAAAACGGCTTCCATTATTGGTATTAAACCAATATCGATTCATACAAGCTAAGTCTTCTAATCGATAATTAGGCCAAAGAAATAACTTTAATTTAATTAATTCGTTTTTATCTCTATCAAGATGTTTATTTTGATCCAAAAAAGTATTCCCACCTTTTATGTTCTTCTTGTTACAAAATACTCGATTTCTATCCACACTATTTATATTCTTTGAATTGAAAGAAATTAGAATTCTCAATTCTCTACGACGTCTAGACGAGAAAATCTTTTCAGGAACAATAAAATCATAATGTTTTTTGTCTATCTTTCGAATTAGTCTTTGATATCTTGGGATAGATTCATCCAATTTATTTTTCTCGATATATCTTTCTTCTCGATATCTTTTAGGAGTTTGGTACTTACTCTTATGAACCAACGAGATACCTATGGTTTGATACATAATAAAGTATCCGTCGTTTTTTACAGACAAACGAATGGGCTCGATAAAAAATATCCCCTTTTTATTTAATTCTATAGGAGTCAATTTTTTCCGAATCACCATTATATCCAAATTTATTTCTTTCCTTTGAATAGACGATATAGTAGTATCTCTTGTATTTCTCAGTCCAAGCAAGTAACAATATATCTTGATATTATCGATCATTCTTTCAGTTAAATTCGGAATTAAACCATCGTCTATTATCCATTGAAAAAGCAAATAGTGTTTCCGTAAGAAAATCATTTCTGGTCTCATCTTATTCCGGATCTTGTATTGTTTTTTCATTTTACCTTGGTTTTGTGCATATGATCTAAGGCCTCTTCGGCCTGCGGGTTCTTTTTCTTCTTGATTTTGATTCATTAATCTTTTTTCATTCGATAGTATAAAAAAATTCCATTTTTGCTTTTCATTGATGTTTTTATTAAAAAGAAGTAATTTGCTTGGTATAATCCATGGTTTGATTTTGTATACATTATAAAGTGGCACAAATTCTGGGAAGAACGGAAGTTTCAGATTCGTCGATATTGGGTTTAGGATTTCTTCATTCATTTCCATCCAATCAAAAAAAAGTTTCTTTTCATTGATCGTATTTTTTTCTAAATCTTGATGAATCGTCAGATAAAAAAGATCGTTTTTATCCATTTTATCAACTTTTTGGTAATTCCTACTTCCAATCTTAGTATTTATATTACTGTTATAATCCATTTTGGTCCAGGCCTTAATATCTATTTTTTGTCTTAGAAAAAAATTGAGAATTGTCCAATCAAAATATTTTCTATCTTCATTTTTTTGCATATACACAATATCACCCTTTTCTAGATAATTATTGATAGTAATTTCCTCCAGGCTTTCAAAGAAATTTTGTTTATAATTGTTGTAATTAAAAGTAATCTTTTGGTTGTTATTTAATTCTGATGGTGATCCATAAATAATATATGAGGACTTCTTCATTTCAGAATTAATAGATTTATATGATAAAAGATCATATATATAGTATTTTTGAAAATTATCTTTTTGGTTTGGTAATGGATATACTTTAAAATCCTTTTGTTTTTTGTGATAAAGTAATCGGTCTTTTTCATACGAATTACATTTTGTTAAATCCTTATTTTGGGTCATACCACCTTCAGTGATTGTAGTTCGCCATTTTTGTGGTATTAATCCAGACCATCTAATCTGAGATAAATTGTATTGATAATGACCTCTTAACCAGTTTTTCCATTGATTCATTTCGGAACTTGTAAGTTTTGTATGTCTTAATTCGGAATGAAATATTCCTTGTGTTACAAAAGAATTTTTTATTGCAGTCTTAAGAAAAAAGGGGGTTCCATGATAGTCAAGAATAGATCTTAGCTTATACAAATTAATAACTCGGGTTTGTGATAATTTATAAAATACATATGCTTGTGATAATGAGGATAAGTTAAAAAAAAGATGTGAATTCTTCTTACTATTCTTAATATTGTAAAGTGCACTTTTTAGAGTCGAAATAAAGTTAATTTCTTTTTTGTTTTTTATTTCTTTGTTTGTTTTATTATTGTAAATGTATTTATCAAAACAAAAATTTCTCGATTCAAGAACGAGTTGTGTAGTAATTCTGGCAATATGAATGATACATAGAAAGATATCAATGTATATTCTTTTAATGAAAATTTTTATAAAAAAATATAATTTATAGATTAATCGAGTACTTCTTCTTTTTATTTTTAATATTTGCCAACTATTTTTTGATGATTTTACTTTTCCATTATAACTTGTTTTGTTAGGACTACTTCTTTTCGTGGCGTTACTGTTTTTTTCTTTTGTAAGACTCTTTGTTTTCTTTGTGATTGTGTTTGTTCTATCCGTCAGATTTTTAATTTTTGTTTCTCTCAGTGAATAATTTGTATTATCTGTAGATTTAATTTTTCTAAACGAGTCGTAAATTATCTGATTCCTGATTATATAATCTTTTTTTTGGTTAGTTTCGCCGGATTCATACACCCCTCTCAATATAAATAATTGAGTTGGCTGTACTTTTAAGAGTTTTTTTTTTATTCTTTTTATAAACATAAATAAAACGTTTTTGATAACCTCCCCTTTTAGTTCTTTTGAGTCTTGTAGAAAATTTTTTGTTCTTTCTTTTAAAACTCCTAGGACTTGAAAATGATTATTTTTTGTTTTGCGAATTTTTTTTTTTAGTTCTTTAAAAATAGGCTTAAAAAAGGAAAGTTTTTGGGGGACAGAACCAAAGGGAAGGTTTGTTTGTGTTCCCCAAGCTGTTAAAAAGCAAAACTTCTGTTGTTCTTTCTTTAAATTTTTATAAGAAGAAAAAGAGGGCCTCAACTTAGATCTGTGCCAAGGTTTCAAATAGAAAGGAAATACTATTTTTATCTGAATACCATCTTTAAACCAATTTCTGGGAAGTTCGAGTTCTGATAATTGAACACCATTATAGGTACATATAATATGCTTTTCTCTATTCCACTCATCGAAATCCTCAGCCCACTCGGGAGGTTGGGATAATAATATACGCCCAATATTTTTAACTATTATCAATGGAGGTAATAGAATATATTTTCTAAAAATAGATTGAATTATTAAAATTAAACTTCTTGTTGCTTGTGGATATGGAATGAAATCCCAGGCTTCCACGATTTTTATCCACGGTTTTTCCTTTTTTTTGTTCTCTTTTTCTTCCTTTTGTTTTTTTTTTTGTTCTTCTGTATAATCTTTAAATTCTGTTCCTTTACCCATCCAATGTCTAAAAATAAATTTCATCTGTTCAGGTATATTAAAAGAAAAAAGAGGGTATTTTTTTATTCTGTCCAAAAAAAGGGGGGAGTGCACATTTGCTTGAAACAATTTTGAAATGACAGTTTTACGTCTTTGAGCACGCATAGAACCTTTTATGAATTCTCGACGAAAATCTGATTCTTCCGAATATTCTCTAATAGACACCCAGTTTTTGACACTTGCTTTGCGACTACGTTTAGCAGGCCTATAAATTATTACACGATCCCTTTTTCTTGAACGTATCTGATAATCCAACGGTAGGCCTTCGTGAGCTGCGCCCGACAGGAATTCCAACTCGGTAATAAGTTTGTATGACCATCGAGGGACTTTTTTACTGATTTCTTTTATTACAAATTTTTGTTTTGTTTTTTGACCATTAGGGCTAGTTAGAATTGTATTCAATAAAAATTTGTAAAATTTGGCTCTTTTTTCTGAACCAATCCCTCCTTGTTCTTTTTCTGAAAATAAAGAGAGGCCCTTCCAATTTAAACTCGATCCCGATTCTCTATCAAATTTACTGATTAAAGTAAATAAATGACGATTTTCCGTTGAAAAAGTTTTTTTATCAAATCGGTCTATTTTCTGTTCAAACTCTTGGTAATCAGTATCAGGAAGAAGGATACTATGAATCTTATTAATTTCCATTGTCTCTATGAAATTTTCTAACGAAATTTTGTTTTTGATTGTTCCCCGATATAACCCATTCAAAATGGGATCATACATTTTAGGCAAGTAATCTTTTCTAGTCTTTTCATTACACAATCTAGTACTTTTTTCGAGTATATCTAGAGAAAAAAATCCCGTATCTAGAGCCTCAATTCTATTTAAAAACTCGTTGTTTAAGTTGTTATTTTTGTGTTGGTTAGTATAAACCCAATGATTGTACAGTTCATCCGAAGAGAGTTTTTCTAGTGTGGGCAGGGACATCCTTCTTTGTATCATTTCTCCAAAAGTTGACAAGCTAGGCGGATACGTAAAAGAGATTCTTTCTTTT